TTAAAAAAGGAGGAATCCCTCAATTACGAAATGGAAATCCGGAATTGCGTTCATTATAGGATCTATTGTATTTCTTTATAAGATGGCATGCCGCCACTCGGACTCGAACCGAGATGCTCTAGCACTGCTTCCTAAGAGCAGCGTGTCTACCGATTTCACCATAGCGGCTTGCTCGAACTCATAATAGCCTATTATTATTCAATCGTCCAGATTAAAGGAGTCAAGTCAATGCAATATTTTTTAGGAAACATTGAAATTGAAAATTGATGAATAAAAATTCGTTCAAATAGGAATTTGAAGGTTCGGTTATTTTGGTTTAGAGTGTCGGTTTTATTTAACTTAGGACTTTCGTGTAGTTTATGCTCTCCTGGAATTGAACTGTTGTAACTAGATAGTTCTACCCTCAATCCAGGGATAGAACTCAAAAGAAAATGTCTTTTCTCATTTTAATTTTTTAATGATTCGTTTTTTAGTTATCTGATTTCATAAATCTGAAACAAAAAATGCATTTTATCAACGAACCCAAAATAGGATCTATCTTGGATCACCCCAAAGTTAGACATTTTTCGTACAAAATATTCGCTTTTATCGATTGGGTTAAAAGCGAGAGGTACACGGGAAGTCTATATAGTAATTCAAAATTTGAAATAATGATTCATAAAGTTACAAAAAAGTTTTAAACTTAATTAATTAGTTTCAACGACTCATTAATTTTGACTAAAGATCTTATATTTGCTCTTCTCGAGATATAGAAAAAAGAAAAACTTTTATTATTGTAATTGTGACAACAAGTGGGTCGATGGGGAAAATAATAATCCCCATCCCGGAAATGATAAAATAGACTAAAAAGAAAGGTAAAACTTTGTATCTTGGCTTTATTCTTTTTTCAAAAAAAAAAAAAAAATATTCTATTATTTTTAGAATTCAGTAAACAGAAAAAATTTGATTCTAAGAGCGAGGCGAGTTTCATTTCATATTGATTAGTCCAAAACAATAGGAAATGGAAATCATTCATTACATTCATTTTTTTTATATTATAAATTTAATGAAATTAGCCAATTTTTTGACTCAAGTCGATTCAGATTATTCTACTGTTTTATTATTTATTTGTTTGTCGTACAAAAAAACTTTTAGAATTCCCGGTAGAAAGAGATTTCCCTAACGAAAAGGCCTTTAGCGCTGCCCAATATCCCTTCTTTTTCCAAATATTTTTACGAATACGCTTTTTTGATATAGAAGTACGTTTTTTTGGAACTGCCATTTTAAGTTACTCATTGGTATAGTTGTATGTGAAAGACATCTCTTATTCAAAACCAATTCTTCGTTACTATTCAGTCTCTATCTAATTAGTCTCTAGATAATATTCCCTTTATAAAAATAACTATAGATATGTGCAAATCGCATTGAATATTACTAGAAATAAAAAAATAATATATGATTATGTGATTTTTTCAAAAAATTGTTTTTTTTTCTATTACATACAATATGTGGAAGAAAGAATAATTTGTACTAATTCATACTTTTATTTCTCATTCTTTCTCATTCAAATCTATATCTCTAGAATCTGATATCTCAAATCTGTATCTATAGAATCTGATATCATAGAACTTAAATTGGTTGAGAAATTGATAAAATCAATCCAAAAACCCCCCTATTTCTGTCTATTTTCGTCGTTCTACATTTAATTTACATGTAATAAAATCCATTGAAAAGTTTAAGAACCCGACTTTTGCCTAATGAAAAAACTTTAATATTAATTGGTCAAGCTCAAGGAAAGAGTGGGCCTAATTTAAATTTTCAAATTAGAATGAGACTAGAAATGAATCTGTTAAAAGATACATGATATGATAAAAAATGTTTTAGTCATTTTAAATAATTTTTTTTAGATAAATAAAAAAAGTTAATTTTCGATTTTGATATAAAATAATGAATGGATATTATAGCCTTTGCTATAAACATAAATGTATTTTTTTTTCGAATGGAAAACAATCAATCAATTACATAATGAACTAGTTAATGATTTTTAATAAACTAACTAAAATAGCAAGTTCTTATTTCATTAGACCAAGTTATTGCCCTTAGGTGATCCTATGATTCATATCAGAATCAAGTACCCTTTGTTAGTGTAATTTTTTATGCTTGCTCTATGGATAAAAATTATTGTAATAATAATTATTATTTTCTCTATCTTCATAAATATCTGACTTAATAACTAAATATTCACCCTTTACTAGAAATTTTTACTAAAAATTTGGTCATACCATTTGACCCATTGTAATTTCTTGAGTTGAATATTGGAAGTATTTTGGAAAGACTCAAAATAAGTAAGAATATAAAATTCTCTTTAAGTTAGTGCATATCTTGATTTTTTTATTGACTCCTTTCAAAAGATGTAAGATCCGACGAATCGGAAACAATTAATTAAGAATAAAAAACTTTTTTTATGGAACATATATATCAATATGCGTGGATCATACCTTTCGTTCCACTTCCAGTTCCT